GCATGAGACACATCAGTACTCCAGTGCATTTCGCCCTCTGAGTCAGAATAAATATATTTTCTAACCCTCTCTTTAAAATGAAAAGTGTGTGTTCCCTCGCGAATCTCAGCAATCACTTGTTCTGATTCCACATATTGATCATTTTGAACTAAAAGAAAACTTTTTGGTGGAATAGTCACGCTATGTATAATATCTTCGCTCTCAATAATTACAGACAAGTCTATATAACATAGAAAGGCAGGATGCCCGTGACGTGTACGTGTAGGATGAACCAAATCCTCATTGAATTTTATTTTTCCATTATAAGGGGCTCGTACATGTTCGGCAGTACCTCCTGTAAATACTCCGCCGGTATGAAAAGTTCTTAATGTTAGTTGAGTCCCCGGTTCGCCAATAGATTGACCCGCGATAATACCTACAGCTTCCCCCAATTCAACTAGGTCACCATGAGTGAGACTCCGACCATAACATAATCGACAGATCCAAGATGTACTCCGACAAGTAAAGGGAGTTCGAATAGATATTGATTGTGTTCCAAAGGTTATTAATCGATTGACAAGTCCAATCCCAAGATCTTGATTTCGAAAGGCGACACATCGGGAACCTATATATATATCGTCTGCTAAGACACGACCAATTAATGTTTGGATAAAAATTCTTTCTGACATCATCCGATTTTTATTTCGAGGACTCACAGAAATCCCTCGGATAGTGCCACAATCTGTTCTACGTACAACAATATGTTGAACTACTTCAACAAGTCGACGCGTAAGATATCCAGCATCTGATGTGCGTACAGCAGTATCTACAACTCCTTTACGGGCTCCATAGCAAGAAATAATATATTCTGTTAAAGACAGTCCTTCGCGTAAATTGCTTTGAATAGGTAAATCAATCATTTGTCCTTGGGGATCCGACATTAATCCTCTCATACCTACTAATTGATGTACTTGAGATGCATTTCCCCTAGCTCCCGAAAAAGACATCATATGGACTGGATTGAAGGGGTCCGTCATCCTAAAATTAGGATTCATTTCTTGTCGCAAATATTCACTTGTAGCATACCATATCTCAATAGATTGGCGTAACTTTTCTACCGCATGTACATTCCCGTAATGATGGTGTTTTTCCAAAATCAAACTTTGTTGTTCAGCATCTTGGACAAGCCAGCCCTTAGAAGGTATCGTTAAAAGATCATCGATTCCTAATGAAATAGATGTAGCAGTGGCTTGCTGGAAACCCAGAGTCTTTACTTGATCTAGGATGTGTGATGTATATGCCATCCCGAAGTGATCTATTAATCGGCTAATAAGTCGTTTAATAGCAGTTCCATCTATCACTTTATTGTGAAATACCAGATTGGCCCGTTCCGCCATAAGTACCTCCATATTCTGCTGAATGGGATTCGACAATGAGTTTGAGTCAATGATTGCAAAACTTCCTTTTCTCGATCTTGATTTGCGTAGAATTTTAGGTCAGGAACTATGGTCCGAGTTGAATTGGAGAGGTCCGAATTCACACGGGTGTTCTAGAATTACTTTTTTTAATACCATATTATTAGGTATCATATGAACAGGCTTGAGAAAAACCTTGTATAGCTTCCTCGATTTCTCGATAAAAAGAAATATGACCAACTGTGGTTCGAATATATATACAAAAAGTTTCTTTTTTTACACTTCTTACTATTAGATAGTGTGCATAAATCTCATGATAGTTACCAAAAGATTCATAGTGAACTTCGATAGGAACTTCTCTTGAAGCAATAACGCGTTGATCTAATTGCCACCGAAGCCACAAAGGACTATCTAAATTGATTCTTTTCTGCCGATAAGCTCCAATTGCATCATAGGAATTGCAAAAAAGGGGTTCTTTCGTATACTTATAGTTTGTTTCGTAAATTCTTTCATTTTGATAGTTTTTTCGATTACATGGATTATATCTGTTTGCGCAAATACCTCGACGAGTGCCGCTCGTTAATACATAGAGTCCAATAAGCATATCTTGAGTCGGTACAGAAATGGGATCTCCAATAGCTGGAGATAAGAGATTCATATGAGAAAACATAAGTAAACGAGCCTCTGCTTGAGCCTCTAAAGATAAAGGCACATGAACAGCCATTTGATCCCCATCAAAGTCTGCATTGAACCCCTTACAAACTAATGGATGTAAACAAATAGTGCGTCCTTCCACTAAAATTGGTTGGAATGACTGTATGCCTAATCTATGTAGAGTAGGTGCTCTATTCAGCAATACGGGATGCCCCTGCATAACTTCTTGAAGAATTTCCCAGACAATCGGCTTTTTTTCACGAATTTGACTCTTAGCAACTCCTATGTTCGAAGCCAGGTGTTGTCTAATTAGACCACGAATTACAAATGTCTGGAAGAGCTCTATTGCTATTTCGCGAGGCAATCCACAGCGATGTAATGAAAGTGAAGGTCCAACGACAATCACCGAACGCCCCGAATAATCGACCCGTTTGCCAAGCAGAGTCTCGCGA